AAATAGAAGCAGGTCGACGAGCAATGACACGAAATGCACGTCGTGGTGGAAAAATATGGGTACGTATATTTCCAGACAAACCGGTTACAGTAAGATCCGCAGAAACACGTATGGGTTCGGGGAAGGGATCGCCCGAATATTGGGTAGCTGTTGTTAAACCGGGCCGCATACTTTATGAAATGGGTGGAGTAACAGAAAATATAGCCAGAAAGGCTATTTCAATAGCAGCGTCAAAAATGCCTATACGGGCTCAATTCATTATTTCGGGATAAAAATGGAGAATAGACTAAAAGGAAAAATAGACTAAAAGGAAATAGGTGAATAGCTGTCTTGGGGATTAAAAAAAATAGCAGGTGCAGGTTTCTTTTTTTGGACAAACAATATTTCTTTTTTTCTTTGCCCTTTGCCTTGAAAGAACAGATTCAAAAAAATGATATGATTCAACCTCAGACCCATTTGAATGTAGCGGATAACAGCGGGGCTCGAGAATTGATGTGTATTCGAATCATAGGAGCTAGCAATCGCCGATATGCTCATATCGGTGACGTTATTGTTGCTGTGATCAAAGAAGCAGTGCCAAATATGCCCCTAGAAAGATCAGAAGTGGTCAGAGCCGTAATTGTACGTACTTGTAAAGAACTCAAAAGTGACGACGGTATAATAATACGATATGATGACAATGCTGCAGTTCTCATTGATCAAAAAGGAAATCCAAAAGGAACTCGAGTTTTTGGTGCGATTGCCTGGGAGTTGAGACAGTTCCATTTTACTAAAATACTTTCATTAGCTCCCGAGGTCTTATAAAACGAGACCCCGATATGGTTATATTATTTGAAAGAAATAAATTACGAAATAGATTCAGATTCATTAGTAGATTGAGTCTCACGCATATACCTTTAATAATTCATATTCATAAAAAAAAAAAACAAGAAAAACATGTTGATTATATCAAAATTTTGAGGCAAAAAAAATTTAATTCATCATGGGTAGAGATACTATTGCTGACATAATAACCTCTATACGAAATGCTGATATGGATGGAAAAAGGGTGGTTCGAATAGCATCTACCAATATCACTGAAAATATTGTTAAAATACTTTTACGAGAGGGTTTTATCGAAAATGCGAGAAAACATCAAGAAAACAGCAAATCTTTTTTGATTTTAACCCTACGACATAGAAGGAATAGGAAAAAGCCTTCTAGAATTTCTAGAACTTCTAGAAATAGAAAGATTTTAAATTTAAAACGGATCAGTAGACCCGGTCTACGAATCTATTCTAACTATCAACAAATTCCTAGAATTTTAGGCGGGATGGGGGTTGTAATTCTTTCTACTTCTCGAGGTATAATGACAGACCGAGAGGCTCGACTAGAAAGAATCGGCGGAGAAATTTTGTGTTATATATGGTAATCCTTCTAATATCCGAATTGAATTCGAGACTTCCTATTTTGGAAAAACGGGGGGCAGGTTGTCTAATACCGTCCCTCCTCTATTTGTTAATACTAATACTTCAGGGAGGATTTATTTAAAATGGGCGAAAACGAAAAAAAATCTATTCATGAGGGTTTAGTTACTGAATCGTTTCCCAATGGTATGTTCCGGGTTCGTTTAGATAATGAAGATTTGATTCTAGGTTATATTTCAGGAAAGATCCGACGTAGTTTTATAAGGATACTTCCAGGCGATAGAGTCAAAGTTGAAGTAAGTCGTTATGATGCAACCAAAGGGCGTATAATTTATCGACTTCGCGATAAGGATTCGAAAGATTAGGTGTTTTTTTTTCAACTTTCACATTCCTTTCGTGGGAATACGATTTGAGATGAAAACTTTCAAGAAACTTATTTTCTTCCAAGAAGTAGATTCAGAGTTAAGGTAAGACAAATATGAAAATAAGAGCGTCTGTTCGTAAGATTTGTGAGAAATGTCGCCTAATCCGTAGGCGGGGACGAATTATAGTAATTTGTTCCAACCCAAGACATAAACAACGACAGGGATAATCATATTCGTTAAAAGACCCGATGTACAAATAAAACGAGGATCTGTTTTGACATAAAATGGATATATCCATAGATTTCTGACTCATATTTATGAGATGATAAAATATGGCAAAAGTTATACCGAGAATTGGTTCACGTAGGAATGGACGTATTGGTTCACGTAAGAGTACACGTAGAATACCAAAGGGAGTTATTCATGTTCAAGCAAGTTTCCATAATACCATTGTGACTGTTACAGATGTACGGGGTCAGGTGGTTTCTTGTTCCTCTGCCGGTACTTGTGGATTCAGGGGTAGAAGAAGAGGGACACCGTTTGCTGCTCAAACCACAGTAGGAAATGCTATTCGTACAGTAGTGGATCAAGGTATGAAACGAGCCGGCGTCATGATAAAGGGTCCCGGTCGCGGAAGAAGCACAGCATTACGAGCTATTCGCAGAAACGGTATACGATTCACTTTCATACGTGATGTAACCCCTCTGCCACATAATGGCTGTAGACCTC